TAATAAATTAACTTCATCTCTGAATTTATTCATATAAGATTTTAAGAATAATATTTTATTAACCCCCCCCCCAATCATAGATTGGGGGGGGGGGGTTAATATAAAATTATATAAGTAATAAGAAATGATATGAAATGAATCATTTAGTATGTAAGAGATTATTGAGGATAATATAAGTTATATTAAAGAAAGATGGAAAATGAAAAAATTAAAAGAATCCATAGGTGAAAACCAATAAGAAAAACTAAATGAACTGAAACATCTAAGTAATTTAAGGAAAAGAAATGAACAAAGATCTATTAAGTAGTGGTGAACGAAAGATAAAGAGTCAAAAAAGTAATATGTAATAGAGATAATATGTATGAAAAAGGTGAAACTATCACTAAGACTAAATACTTTAATATAAACAATAGAAGTACCGTGAGGGAAAAGAAGGAATCAGTAATCTTAAGAGCATAATAAAGAGTCAAACTCTAAATTAGTACCTCTTGTATAATGGGTTAGCAAGTATATATTATTAGCAAGAATGAAAATTCATAGTGAAATCGAGATATCTAACAATAAATCAAAGTTAATAATATATGACCCGAAAGCCCATGATCTTATCATGATTAAGTGTATATAAAAACGACTGAACTGGTTGGTGTTGCAATACCATCAGAAAAATTGTGATAAGGAGTGAAATATAAATCAAATGGGCAGTTAGCTGGTTTACCACGAAATATATGTAAGTATAGCCATATTAAATAAATATTTAAAAAGTAAAGCACTTAACATCGCACCATTAAATAATAATAATGGATTATATGGGGAAATGTAAAATTTTTATCATCGATGTTTAATCTCAGAAATAATAATATTAAAATAAATATGAGTCAGACTATCCGTGATAAGATGTATAGTCAACAGGGAAACAGCCCAACACAAGTAAGAAGGTCCCAAATAAAATAATAAGTGAACATAAGAGATTTATAATATAATACAATTAGTTAGTTGGTTTGATAGTAACTATCTTTTAATAAAAGTGTAATAACTTACTAATATATTAAATAATAAATATTATAACATATCATAAATTTAACGGGTCTAAATTATAAAACCAATAACTTGTATTAATTATGATTAATTAAATAATTATAATTAATGATAGTGGTACATTTAATGAAAATTAAAAATATAAAAATGAATATAATAAAATTAAAAAGTAATTAAAGAGAGAATGCTAACATGAGTAACGAAAATAAGGTAAAATCCTTATCATCTAAAACATAAGGTTTAACAATAAAATCGGAACTTAAGTTACAAAATATGAATAAAAAGATAGTAATAATAGTAATAATATTAATATTTAATATTTAATATATTAAATATAAATGATGAAATAGAATCATCGATACCTCCTTTGTGAATGGTAGACGATGATAATAATGTATTTCATACAGGAAATAATATAAAACCGTAATGTAAACCGACACAGGTATGTAAGTAGGGAATATGAAGATGAATGAGAAAATTATGGTTAATGAACTAGGCAAAAATAATTCTAAATGTTAGTCAAAACAGAATAAGATATACTAAATTAATAATTAATTTTATTATTTTAGTAGTTAAATATAATTTAAAATTATATTTTAATCTTCTAAGAAACAAGATAGCACAACTGTTTACTAAAAACACAGCACTATGCAAAAATAAGAATAATAGTATATAGTGTGAACTCTGCTCCATTCTAGTAAATAATATTTAGTGTGATTATGTACTAAATCTAATAACTAGAAAATAGCGGTCTTAACGTGAGGATCATAATGTAGCGAAATTCCTTGTCCGCTAAATACGGTCCTGCATGAATGACGTAATGATGCTATAACTGTATCAACCATAAACTCAGTGAAATTGGATTCGCGGTGAAGATACCGTGTACCTATAGATTGACAGAAAGACCCTATGCAACTTTACTATGTATAGATAGATTGAGATATTATAAATACTATTCAGAACTATTAGGTATTTGATTAAAAGAAATTTGTGTGATAAAAAACCAAGTATGAGAAACCTATTATGTATTTATGATATGTCTAAACTGAGAAAAAGATAAAATAATATTTTATCTATTATTATGAAAATATTCTAATAAAAATAAGTGACATTCTCTATATGATAGTTTGTGTGGGGCGCACATTTCAGCAAAAGTATCTGAATATGTCCAGATAATATAAAAGATAAAAAATCTTAAAATAATAATAAAAAGAAGACATAGTCTTTATAATAATTAAATATATTTAAAGATACGAAAGTAAATTTAAATTAAATAATAGAAAAGATTAAATGTGATATAAATTGATCTAGAAATCAATAAGATGAAAACATCTTATATTAAGTGTAATAGCATAATCACATTATAATTGTAACATCTACAAATGAAACAAGTACGTAAGTATGGTATAGTGAACAATTGCTACTAATTAGTATAGTACAATGATAACGGATAAAAGTTACGCTAGGGATAACAGGCTAATATGGTGAAAGAGTACAAATTGTAAACCATGTTTGGCACCTCGATGTCGACTCAACCCATCCTACTGGTGTAGTAGCTAGTAAGGGTTAGACTGTTCGTCTATTAAAGGGTTACGTGAGTTGGGTTAAATACGTTGTAAAACAGTATGGTTCTTATCATCTATAGGTGTGTATCAAATGAAAACTTATATTTAGTACGAAAGGATTAATATAAATCAATCAATGGTGTATCTATTGATTATTAAAACCAATTTATTTGGTTAATTTTTCATTATAATTTAATAATCACAGTAGAGTAGCTAAATTGATAAATGATAAAAACTGATAGCTTATCAAGTTTGAATCGGTTTTCTAAATAGATACTATTAATAAGTTATAGATAATAACTTCTCAGGTTTAATCCTGTATTTTAGATAATCTTATCGAAACAGATTTTTCTGTTAATTGTATAATTAGTTATTTCGATAAACCCCCCCCCCTAAGGGGGGGGGTATCTAATATTAATATCACTAAATGATTTCTTATCTTTCTTTATTTATTCCCCCCCCTAAGGGGGGGGGAATTTATTAATTACGCTAGGAATTACTCTTGATGATTTTAGGTTGACTTAGCTAAGTTAGCTTAATTGGTAAAGCGGTCGTTTTGTAATCGACATATTGGGGTTCAAGTCCCTAACTTGGTATCTTTATTTGAATGGGTTTTCATTGTTGGTAAATGGAGCTGAGCTGTAAACTCAGTGATTTTCATCTTCATGGGTTCGATTCCCTTCTCATTCATTTTTTATTTTTTATAAGAGATATAGGATTTGAACCTATAATCTTCCACGTGTAAGATGGACGTTATACCAATTAAACTAATCTCTTATTTTTTCTTACTATTTTATTTATTACTTATAATATTCATTATTATTTCTATCAAAATTAATAAAATCTATTACTACCCCCCCCTTATTAATTTATTATTGGAAATATTTTTTGATTGTTATTATTTTACAGATGAAAGCCAACCGGTTAGGCGTCTTCTTTGGGTGGAGAACTTAGTTAGTTCGATTCTAGCTCATCTGAAATATATAATACCAAATTAGCCACAATATTTTATTGTGGGTAAAATTAATAAAAATTGGTAAATAATAATTTTTAGGTTATCATTAAGAATGATTAATATTAATTTATATTAAATTTAAAATCTGTCCCAACCTTTGGTTGGGATTAATTATATAATTTAATAAATAATAATATTATCAATATTATGATTATAAAATAATCATAATTTAGATTAAAAAAAAAATATATTTAAAAAAGATATTAAAATGAATAATAAATCAAATATTATGTTAAATATTTATAGACAAAATTATCAATTACATCCTTTCCATTTAGTTGAAAATTCACCATGACCATTCTTCTCATCATTTAGTTTATTTGGATTAGCTATGAATACAGCTTTAACAAGTCATGGTTACATACAATCAAGCCGATTCACCTTTATGAGGTGGATTGTTTTTACTTTAGTATTTGAGTTATTTTAGGACGATCCAACTCTTAGGGAGTTGGATTATAAAAATAAATATTAGGAATTGTTTGTGTAGCTTATTCAATGTTTTTATGATTTAGAGATATAGTAGCTGAAGGTACTTATTTAGGTAACCATACTTTAGCTGTTAGAAATGGTATTAATTTAGGATCCCCCCCTTATTTGGGGGGTATCTCCTAAGGATTCATCTTATTTGTTGTTTCAGAGGCATTATTCTTCATTGGTATATTCTGAGCTTTTGGTCATTCAGCTATTAGTCCTACAGTTGAAATAGGTGCAGTATGACCACCAGTAGGTATTGAAGCTATAGGTCCTACAGACTTACCATTATTAAATACAATATTATTATTATCATCAGGTGCTACTTTAACTTATAGTCATCATTATTTAATTAACGGTGGTAATAGATTCCAAGTATTATTTGGTTTATTCTTAACAATATTATTAGCTGTAGCATTTATGTTATGTCAATACATAGAATATACAACAGCTTCATTCACAATCGCTGATGGTATCTTTGGATCAGTATTCTATTTAGGTACAGGATTCCATGCTATACATATCATGATTGGGGTAATATTCTTATCAATATCATTCTGAAGAATATATAGCTATCAACTTACAAGTTCACATCATATTGGATATGAATTAGCAGTTATTTATTGACATTTTGTTGATGTGGTTTGATTAATACTATTCGTAGTATTCTATTGATGAGGATCATAATTAATTTATGATTTTCTAATTCTTTATTAATTTAATTAATAATTCTTTTATTCCCCCCCCCAACCTATGGTTGGGGGGGGGGGGAATATTAATCTAATATTAATATAATAATATAAATTCTTACTATTCTTAATTTGTTAAAATTATTAAATATAATTAATATATAATGATATAAAAGAGAATAATTTAATATAAAAGTTAATGGGATTATATATAATCATTTTAGGATTTTTATCAATAATAGGAATCAATAATAAAGATATAATAACAAGTATTTGACCTAAATTAATTAGACAATTAAGTTTAATTTTATCTGTGTCGCCATTTTATAATGGCAAATAAAAAATTTCAGTAATAAGTATGTATATAATAATATATTGATGATATTCATATGAAAGTAGTCGACTTAACCTAATAAGGGGTTAAGTTGAATAAAAAAGTATCAATGGTTATCAATTAATAACAAATCTTTATAATATTTCATTAGGTTTAGATAGTATTTCATTATATTTAGTATTATTAACTGTAATAATAATACCTATTAGTCTATTATCTAATTGAAATAATATAAAAAATAATATAGGATCCCCCCCTTAGGGGGGATTTTCCTTAGGAATATATAATATATTAATATTATTATTAGGACGACCAACTCTTATAGAGTTGGATTGTAAAAATAAAATAAAGGAATAATATTATTAATCAATTATTTATGTATAGATTTATTATCATTTTATATTTTCTTTGAAGTATCATTAATACCATTATTTATATTAATAGGTTCCCCCCTAATGGGGGGGAACACCCCAATGGTATTTATGGTGCAAATAATAAAGAAAAAGCAGCATATTATGTATTAGTCTTTACATTTACTAGTTCATTATTTATGTTATTAGCAATAGTAATAACAACATATATGATAAATACAACATCATGTTTAATTTATTCACAATTTATATTATCATTAGATTTACAAATTTTATTATGAATTGGTATAATGTTAGGAATATTAGTTAAAACACCATTATTCCCATTCCATGTATGATTACCTGTAGTACATTCAGAATCTCCTTTAGGTGGTTCAATAATATTAGCTGGACGATAATCCCTTTATAAGGGGGGATTATCTTTTATTTATGGTTTAATATTAAAATTAACAGTATATTTAATAATACGTTGATTATTACCTTTCTTAGCTGAAGCATCAATAATCTTTTATCCTACTGTATATATTATTTGTATTTTAACTATTATTTATACTAGTTTGACTACTTTAGCTCAAATTGATTTAAAAGTTATTATTGCTTATAGTTCAATTAGTCATATGGGAGTATGTATTATAGGTGTATTTGCAAATAATATTATAGGTATTGAAGGTAGTTATTTATTATCATTATCACATGGATTTATTTCACCTGGTTTATTTATTGCTGTTGGAGGTATTTTATATGATAGATATCATACTCGTATATTAATGTATTATCAAGGTTTATTAACATTTATGCCTGTATTTGCTTTATATTTATTAATATTATCATTCGCTAATGTTGGTACTCCTTTAAGTGGTAATTTTATTGGTGAATTCTTAAGTTTAACTGGTGCATTCCAACGTTCACCTATATTTACTACTTTAGCTGCATTTAGTATCTTATTATCTGCTACTTACCAAATGAAATTAACTAGTAGATTAACTGGTGGTATTAAATCTCCTTATTTAAATTTAACTAAAGATTTAACTAATAGAGAATCAATCTTAATGTTATCTACTATTTTACCTTGTTTATTATTAGGTATTTATCCTATATTTATTTTAAAAGGTCGACCATCTTTTTTAAGATGGTTATTCACCTTTTTATTCTTTATTGGATTATATACTAATTTATCAAATGTAATTTATTTATTCTAATTTATTTCCTTAAGATATTTACCCTTTATTATGGGTTATCTATCATTGGAAAATTACTTCTTTATTCCCCCCCCCCTTGATAGGGGGGGGCTTAAATAAATAATAAATAATTTATTTTTTATTATCTTTTACAGTTTTAACTATTCTTTATTTAATTTAATTTAATTTAATTTAATTTAATTTATATTAAGCTTAACCTTTACATTCACCTTTTATAGATTTTGTTTTATTTGTACCCTAAATTTATGAGGTAAGGCTACAATAATTCATAAAACTTGATTAGAAGATGTTATAGTAAATTGAAATAACAAATTCACCCAATCAAATTTATTTAAAATTTGTATTGTTTGTGGTAGTTCTGATAATGTTGAAATGCATCATGTTAGACATATAAAAGATCTTAAATCTAAAGCTAACAAATTAGATTTTTCACAAAACAACTGCAAGCTATAAATCGTAAACAGGTACCTTTATATAAGGATCATCATATTAAATTACACAACAACACTATGTCTGCTGAAGAGATATTATTATTCAAAAAGGCTACCACAAGAAAACCTAATAATAATAAAAATGAATAAATTTAATAGTGGCTGTTTATGATAACGAAGAAATTAACTATTCATCGTTGAAGAAGTATTAGTAATAGTTTATAGAGGAAAATAGTTCTGTTAAAGGTTGAAAGCCGTATGATGGGAAACTATCACGTACGATTTGGTGGGCAGCAGCTATTGATGACGATTGTTAGGTTGACCCCAACTTATGATGATAAGCATTATCGTTTATCAAAAAGAAAAATACTGTTTATATTTTAATTTAGATGAAGTTGATGTAGAAGATTTTATAATGATTATTTAACATTAAATTTATAAGAGAAACCTTTTCACTTTTTATTAAAATATAATCTTTATGGATATTATGTAAACTCCTCTTTTAAGAGGGGGGGGTGTTAATACCTTTTCAAATTATGGTATTTTGGTTATCAATTAGTCGGATAATTATTTGTCTTTTTTATTTTAATATTTAATTTATTATTTTTAGATATTTATAAATTATAAGATATTAAATTATTTTATTTAATTATTACGGATATGGTAAGATTCGAACTTACGGTATTTAAAAAAAATACATAACGACTCAAATGTTATACTTTAAACCACTCAGACACATATCCTTTTAATATTAATTAACCTACCACCCTCCTTTTTTTTTAATAAAGAATATTATATATAAATATAATAATTTATTCACTCCTAAAGATGTATTATTATACATTCCCTTTATTCACTAATATTTATATCCTCTTATTATATTTATTTACTTATATTAAATCCAATTATATATTCTATCAATTTAAATTAAAATACTACTCTGTTTGGTGCAGGGTTTTATTAAATATTTATTTAAAATAAATATTTACTATTTATAAGTAATAATTATATATTAAATATAGTAATTAAATTTTAATACTACCTTTTAATTTAATTGAATTTATATCTTATCTCCTCCTCTTCTAAAAAGTCCCCCCCCCCCCTTATCACTTAATTAAAAATTTGGGGGGGGACCAGGATATAAATATTAATAATTTAAAGGGATCTGTAGCTTAATGTAAAGTGTTTGCTTGTCACGCGAAAGGATGCCTGTTCGACTCAGGTCAGATTCGTTTAATAAAATTCAATTATTAACATAATATCATAAAATATAAAATATTAATATAACTAAAGAGAGCTTTATTTAATTAATAAAGGATAAGTCGCCATTAGGTAAAGCAGACTATTTGCTAAATAGTTGAATGAAGATTCTTATGGGTTCGAACCCCATCTTATCCGATAATAATCAATCTTCTTAAGAAGATTGGTAACTTATTTTTATAATGATTAATTCTGATCTTATAGTCAAATGGTTAAGACATTAGAGCTTCATTCTAATAGTACTGGTTCGATTCCAGTTAAGATTATTTATATAACAATTTTTATATTTATAAGTATATTATAATTTATTATTCTTTTATATTTAATATATAAGTAAATAATATGCAATATAGTGTAATTTTAGGTAACACATAAGACTCATGATCTTATACTATACGTTCAAATCGTATTATTGCTTAAATAATCACTTATTTATCTATGTTAAGATAGAGCAGATAGACTATTTTTATTAATCTTTAAAAATATAGATACTATTAATAATATAAGTGAAAAAAGTTTAAAGTATAAGTAATAAAAATAAAAGTTATAGTTTAATGGTTAAAACAGATCACTCATAATGATCCTATCGGAGTTCAATTCTCTGTAACTTTATAGAATTTATTAAATTATAAGCCAATCTGGTGGAAATGGTAGACACGACTCACTTAAAATGAGTTACTTAAAGTTTAGAGGTTCAAGTCCTTTGATTGGTATAATAATAGATTAAATTTTATCTGTTGGGATAGGCTATAATAAATATATAACCTACTTCTACCTTGTAGATAATTTATAAATATATAAAACCTTCTCTTGATAAAGATCGATATAAAAATATAATTTATCTTTTTCTACCCCCCCCACCTAAGGTAGGGGGGGATCTTTTGAATTGTAGACTAATAGGTAAGTCACCTAGATTTGAGTTAGGTTTATGAAAGTTCGAATCTTTCCAATTCAATAAAAATAATATACCTCCCCCCCCCCCCTCTTATATTAATAAAACCCCTCAAATTTATAGGGGGGGGAGTGTGAGAGTCTAATAATTATTATAAACAATCAAATAGAGGGTATATAGTTTAATGGTAGAACAATTGTCTTTTAAGCAATTTAATGTTGGTTCGAATCCAACTATACTCATAAAAAGCTTAATTAATAACCTAAGGGGATAGAGACAGTTATTAAATAAAAATAAAGCTTACCATTATCTTTAATGATAATCCTTTTTTATGAATATAAGCCCCCCCCCCTTAACATCATATAATTATTAAAATAATAGGGGGGGGTAGATTATGATAAAATAAAATACTTTTATAAGGAATCGAACCTTAATACAAGACTTAGAAGGTCTTTGTTCTACCAATTGAACTATAAAAGCTTCTACGATGTAGATGAAATAGTATTTACCCCCACCATAGATGGGGGGGGTATCTATAGGATAAAATATTTAAAAGTAATAAGTCTTTAACTCAAGGGTTAGAGTGTTGACTTGATAAGTCAAAAGTTATTGGTTCGAATCCATTAAGACTTAAATATAACAATAGAAGTAAATTTAATACATTCTATAGGAATTGAACCTATATCTATAACTTCGTAGATTATTATTTTACCAATTAAATTAAGAATGCTAAATAATTATAATAAATTATTGATTGATAGGATTTGAACCTATATATAGATAAGACCTAAACTTATTGCGTTAGCCAATTTCGCCACAATCAATTGTATTAATATAATAAGCTAATTTTTGTATTAAAAGAATAAGTAAATAATTATTCTTTATTTATTTCACTTTTAATCAAAAGATTAATAATTTAATATTTAAGGATTTATTATAAACCTCCCCAACCATAGGTTAGGGTAATTTATAATTTATTACATTTAATTAAGGATTTATAATCCTTAATATATTAATTTCTATTAAGTACCTTAATTTATTATTTTATTATTATTTAGACTTTTCATTATATTAATAATTTATAATTATTCCTCCTTTAAGTTATATTATTAACTTACTTTTTAATAAAAATTTAATTACCCCCCATAGAGGGGGGGTAAGGCTCTTAATTCTCTATTAAAATTATAAGGATTTCAAGAATGAAAGGACTTGAACCATTAATGTTAGGATTGAAGCCTAAAGTTTTACCAATTAAACTACACTCTTATTTTTTATTATAATAATTAATAATATTAATCTAATATATTTACTTATATAAATAGTTTAATATAAAATTAAAATCTTACCCCCCTTCGGTTGGGAAGTCTTCTATTTTTATTTATTAAGGATTCCACCATCACCATGGTGGTAGCTCCACAGGATTACCCTGGGGGGAAAATTTTCCTTAAGATCTTAATAAGAATTAACATTATAAGTAATAATAAATCAAAGTAGACCATATAAGCGGTTGTAATACCGAAATAAGATAAAGATATAAAAATAAAAAAAAAGAAAAATTTATTAAAGAAATAATATTTAATAACTAAAATTAAAAAAAAAAATGGCATTACGTAAAAAGAATGAATTTTTAGGTTTAGCAAATAGTTATTTAATAGATTCACCACAACCAAGTACAATATCATATTGATGAAATATCGGATCATTATTAGGATTATGTTTAGTAATTCAATTAGGAACAGGAATATTCTTAGCAATGCACTATTCATCAAACTTAGAATTAGCATTTATATCAGTTGAACACATAATGAGAGATGTTTCAAGTGGTTGAGCTTTAAGATATGCACATGCTAATGGAGCAGCATTTTTCTTCATATTAATATATGCACATATGGCACGTGGAATATATTACGGTTCATATAAATCACCTAGAGTAGCTGTATGAATAATAGGAGTAATAATATTCTTATTATTAATCATTACAGGGTTCATGGGTTATGTATTACCAATGGGACAAATGTCATTATGAGGTGCAACAGTAATTACTAATTTAATGAGTGCAATACCTTATATAGGACAAGATGTAGTTGAGTCACCAACCAATATTGAAATATTATTACCAACTTTTGGGATAATTACTGATTATGCAATAAAATTAAAGAAAATAAAAAAAGAAATAAAAAATAGATTCACTTAAAATACCCCCCCCAGGGGGGGGGGAAATGTTTATAGGGTCCCCCCCCCCCTCATGAGGGGGGGGATAGTTCACTAGGTTTTATTGATGGAGATGGTTATATTCATGTAGGTAGAACTACTAAAGGTTATATAAGAATAAAGTTAGTAATAAATTTACATATGAGAGATTATTCTACTTTAGAATATTTTAAAGAAGTATTAAAAATAGGTCATCTATCAATCTATCATTCAAAAGGTGAAAAATATGCAAGATACATAATCTCTAAAACAGATTTACAATATATTTTAATACCATTATTAGAACATCATGGGTTATTTTTTATAACAAAAAATAGAGCTCAACAATATAATAAAATATTATATATTTTAAAAAATAATATAAAAATCTATAGTGAAATACCAACAGAAATACCATTACTAAAAACATTACCTAGAACAACGGAAGATTATTTAAATTTACCATTTTTTAAAAATTGATTAGTAGGTTTTACTATGGCAGATGGTTCATTTTTAATAAAATCAATTAATAAAGATGCATGCTATCAATTAACTCAAAAACTTGATAGACCATTATTTGAATCAATAGCCTTATTATTAAAAAGTACTAAAAAAATCTATTTATATGATAAGCATTATTGTATGTTAACTTTAAGTTCAATTAAAGATGTACAAGAAGTAATTAATTTTTTTCTTTTAATGGTAATTATCCTTTACTAGGTTATAAATTAATTCAATATGAAAAATGAATTAAATATTTAAAAGAAAGTTATAGATATAAAGATTTTAATTTTCCTCCGGGCCCCCCCCGGCCCGGTGAAGCTAATATTTAATCATTTTATGGCTCCTTAAAATAGTAATATTTTATAGGTAAATCGGGAGAATTGCAAGGAAGTCTTCATTTGTAGAAGATAATTTGCAGTGGAATTTTACTTGATATCTAAGATAAGTAAAAAACATTCAACGACTAATGAGTGAGTAATATCAACAATAATCTCAACATGAGAACCCGAAAACCAGTAAATTTAATTAATTAAAATTAAATTGGTTTAAGAAATAGTCTAATCACTTTTGTGAAAAAGTGTATAATAAAAATTTAAAAGTTTTATTAGTTATATTATAACTTCTAATTATAATATAATCTTAGTGTCATTTGAGGTGGTCCAAGTGTAGGTAATCCAACATTACAACGTTTCTTTGCATTACATTATTTATTACCATTTGTATTAGCAGCATTAACAATAATGCATTTTATTGCTTTCCATGAACATGGATCATCAAATCCATTAGGTATAACAGGACGATCACCTCTTATAGAGGTGATATTAAAATTTAAATTGGAAATATAGATCGTTTACCTTTTAGTCCTTACTTTATATTCAAAGATTTAGTTACAGTATTTGTATTCTTATTTGTATATAGTGCATTTGTATTCTTTAATCCAAATACTTTAGGTCAAGAGTGGCCTGTATCAATTATAATAATATTGATAACATTTTATGCTATATGCTGGAAGAATTCAATAAATTGAATAAATAATTTATTAATTTTAAATATAACTATAATTATAAGTGATTTAATTCAGACTCCTATAAAAATGGAGACCATAAATTTTTATAAAATTATGTTTTATGCTAATCCCATTATAGTAAAATCATATTTAAAAGAATTTAATCAGCAGATAACCAAATATAAACAATTATTGTTTAATATAGTAGGAATCTCAGAGACTATACGCATATATAAAATCTATCAAAATCTACCCCCAATCAATTATTGGGGGTGGGGACTTTGTGAAGCCTTATTATTTTATAGTAAGGCCTTATTAAAGAAAAATTTATTATACATAAAGAATTCTATTATTCACTATAAAAATATTTTAATTTATAAATTTATGATTCCATCAATTATAGAAAATTTATCTAATAAAGACGATCATATTAAATTTAATCAATGATTAGCCGGTTTAATCGATGGTGATGGTTATTTAAGAGTATCTAAACAAGGCTATACATCATGTGAAATAACAGTAGGTTTAGAAGATGAAAAAATGTTAATTCAAATCCAAAATAAATTTGGAGGATCCCCCCCCCACCAGTGGGGTAATCTTCTCAGGCTCAGTTAAATTACGTTCAGGAGTTAAAGCCTCCCAACCTTAGATTGGGGAGGATAAAGGCTATTAGATATAGATTACAAAATAAAGAGGGTATGATTAAATTAATTAATGCAATTAATGGTAACATTCGTAATACTAAAAGATTTACCCAATTAATTAACGTTTGTGATATTTTAGATATTAAAGTAATAAATCCAATAGAATTAACAGTAGATAATGCTTGATTTTCTGGATTTTTTGATGCTGATGGAACTATTAATTATTATTATAGAAATAAAGACTCCCCCCCAACCTTAGGTTGGGGAGTAGGAGGTAATATTAAGTGGATAATAAATTAAAAATAAGACCTCAGCTAATAATTAGTGTAACTAATAAATTATTAGTTGATGTAGAACCTTTTTATAATATATTTGGAGGTAATATTTATTATGATAAAGCTCAGAATGGTTATTATAAATGAGTTATAGGCTCCCCACAACCAATGGTTGTGGGGGGATTTATTTAGGAAATGAAATGTTACATTTGAATTACTATAATTATAATAAAATTAATCCATCTAGATCATTTAAAGGTAGACGTTTATTTTTAATTAAAGAATTCTATGATTATTATAATAAACAAGCTTTCAGAGCTTCAAAAGGTTCTTTATTATTAAAAGCTTGAAATAAATTTGATAAAAAATGAAATAGTAAGATTTTATAAAGATATAGTCCGTTAATTAGAAATTTATAAAAATCTCTAATTTTTTGCACCCTGACAATTATATACCAGCTAATCCAATGGTGACTCCTGCATCAATTGTACCTGAATTCTATTTATTACCATTCTATGCTATATTAAGAGCAATTCCTTCAAAATTAGGAGGGGTAATAGCTATGGTAGCTGCTATCTTAATATTAATGATTTTACCAATAAGTGATCGTAGTATAGTAAGAGGTAATGCATTTAAAGTATTATCAAAATTATTATATGGATTATTCTTATGTAATTTCTTATTATTAGGTGCATTAGGTTCACAACATATTGAAGTACCATTTATAGCATTAGGTCAATTTGCTACAATATTCTATTTCTCATACTTTATAATATTATTACCAGCAATAACAATGTTAGAAAATATATTATTCTATATTGGACAACAAAGTAAATAGTTAATAATAAAATAAAGTATACCCCCCCCCCAAGTGGGGGGGAGTAATTAAAGAATAATAAATTAATAAAAATAATTATCAATTAATAAAATTGACCTTATTATTTTATTAAATAATATTGTAAAAAGAATTAACTATTCATGAAAAATAAACTGTAATTACAGTAATAAAAAAAAATAAGTAAATGTTAGTATTAGGTACATTAATTTTAATTTTATCAACATTTAATTTAAAAACAATAAAAGAATCCCCACATAATAGTGGGGAATAATCCTCCTGAAGTTAAAGAAATCTATCGTATAGGTATAATATTATTAATACAAATAATAGTAATATTATATGATAGTATACATTTAGATCGACCATTTATTTAAATGGTCATAAAAAAGATTTTATAAATAATGGTTTATCAATATATAATGATATATTTATAGTAACAAGTTATACTAAATTAATAGAAGTATTAATATTTATTATAGCAATAGTATATTTATATATCATAAAAGAATATCTTTATAATGTAAATACAATGAATAAAGATAATACATTGGATAATTTAAAAGTAAATTTATTTGGAAATAATCCTGCTTCCCCCCCCCATCTCTTAAGGTGATGTGGGAAGTTTAAAAATTATAAGTTAAAATATTACGTGGTCCAATAGAGTCCCATTATGGTTAAGGCCATAATGGTTATAATGAATTAATTATTTTAATACTATTAAATTTATTTGGTATAATATTATTTATGCAATGAAATAATATTATAGTTATATTTGTAACATTAGAATTACAAAGTTATACATTATATTTAATTACTACAATATTTAATAAATCATATAATAGTACTAAATCAGGGTCCCCCCCCCCCTCTAGGGTGGGAAATCTAAAATGGTTTATATTATTTCTTATTAGGTAGTGTAGGCTCCCATATCCATATTACGGATATGAGAGTTTAAATAAAAGGTTCAATATTTGTATTATTAGGATTTACAATCTTATATAGTGAAACAGGATTAGTAAATATGAGTGATATTTATCAAATGTATAATAATAATACATTATTAAATAATAATATTATTTTCTTATCATATTTATTTATTTTAATAGGCCTCCCCCCTTTTTTAGGGGGAGGGCAATATCCAAGGTTTATTCTTTAAAATAGGTACAGCACCATTCCATAATTGATTAATTAATATTTATGCTAATACACCTACTATAATTACTATTTGAATAAGTATTATTGCAAAAATAAGTATATTAACAGTTATTTATACTTTAATTTCAAATTCATCATTTATTTATAATAATAATTATGTTAATTTATTATCATCAAATTATATTGTTTATAATATTCCTTTATTCTTAGCCCTTATTTCTATCATTTCAATTATATTTGGTGCTATAGGTGGTTTAGGTCAATTTACTATTAAACGTATTATTGGACGATTCACCTTTATAGGTGAATTTGTTATTTATAAGGTTATAGTGGTTTAGTTTCCCCCCCTTTTTTAAAAAGGGGATTATAATAGTAAATTCAGGATATTTTATATTTGTAATATTAAGTAATAATAATTCTACTTTATCAACTTATTTATTTAATATTTATCAATATAGTTTAACACATATAGTATGATTTGTATTAATATTAGTTAATGGACGATTATCCCTTTATATAGGGATAATTTAATAATAATTTTAATTAGGTTTATATTATAGTAATACTAAAACATTAAATCAATTATATACTAATAACTTACGTCCTAGAAGTAGTATTAATGTACCTATAGAATTTGTTAAAGATTTATATGGTTATTTATTTATTAATCCATATTTAGGTTTTAGTTATATAGTTGTATTATCATCATTAATTGGTATTCCTCCACTAACTGGTTTCTATGCTAAATATTATGTATTATTAACAGGAATAAATAGTTCATACTTATTTATAGGAATATTAGTATTATTAAGTAGTGCAATAACAATTTATTATTATATCTTTATTGTTAAAAATTTAATAGTAACAGATACTAATAATAATATGAAAATTATTAATATTTGAAAAAATATGTATAATAAAAATTATCAAAATATTAAAATAACACCAATATTATCAATAGTAATAAGTATTATTATTATGATAATAATGAGTATAACAGTTGGACGACCATCTTTTGTAGATGGTCGTATAAAAAATTTTGGATTAGATATAGCTAACAATGGAACACATATAGTTGAATATTATTATATAAATAAATAAATGTTTAATTTTAACAATACTTTATATATCTTTATAATATTAATTCCTATAGTTGGTTTAGCTTCCCCTCTTTTTATTAAGTAGGGGATTTTAAACTTTTTTTTAGAATGCATTACTAGTCGTTAATATTTTATTCTCAGAGACTAATACTTATGGTGATAAAACTGGACCATTTGAATGTGGTTTATCAAGTTTTACTCAAACTAGAATAGCTTTTACTGTATCATTTATTTTAATTGCTATTTTATTCTTACCTTTTGATCTAGAACGATTAATCCCTTTTAAGGGGATTATTCTTTTTATTTGAAGTTACTAGTCTTTTACCTTATAGTTTAGCTTTATATCATACTAATTCTTATGGTTTAACAATAATATTATTATTCTTATTATTATTAACTGTTGGTTTTATTTTTGAAATTAATAATAAAGCTCTTTATATTCTTAAAAACAATATTAAAGTAAAATCAGATCATTATTTAAGTTTATATTCATAATTTCTTATTATTTTTACTACAGTCCGAATGGGCTCATATTTTATGATGTGGCCCCCCCCCCTACGGGGGGGGGAAATTTTAAAACTTTATTTTCTATTAACTATTCTTCTATTTTTTATTTTATTTACCCACCCAGTTCGGTTATAATATTTAATATTATTATTTGTTTATATATGATATATAAGTAATGATTATTATCATTTTATTAAGACCTTACTCTTATCTTCGATTGTATGGACATTATCTATAATATTTTATTTTATTTTATTTTATTTTTATACTATCTCCCTTATCATTTATTATTGGGATAGGATCCCCCCCCCCTTAGGGGGGATATCTTTAGGATAATATAATTATAAACAATATTTTAGCCCCCTGGCAACCTTTGATATTATAGGTGATATTATGAATATTTTATTATGGGATTATAGTTTAACTGGTAAAACATAGATTTTGCATATCTATAACATGGGTTCAATTCCCATTGGTTCCATATATTATTATATATAATTTTATTATGAGGTAGATATAGTTTAAAGGTAAAACATATGTTTGTGGTACATACTATCAGAGTTCAATTCTCTGTATTTACCCTTAATTATAAAATAAATAAAATAATCCATTAAATGATTTCCTGAGGAGATAACCCCCCCCCCTAAAAGGGGGGGGATCCTTAACCACACACTTTAAAAAACTAAAAAATAAAAAGAGAGAGGGAGGGATAAAAGATATTATTTAATAGGTCTAGCTTAGATAGTTTAATAGGTTAAAACCCCCGCTTCATGAGCGGAGAATGTAGGTTCAATTCCTTCTCTAAGTATTTAATATAAGTAATATTAAATATAAAATTTATTAAATAAATAATAAAATCAATAAAAGGAATAAAACCATAAAAAAAATGGTGATCATAAAATGAAATCCTTTTTAGTAAAAATAATTAAAACACCACTATAATTTAATATAATTAAGGTTGGTAATGTAAATATTATGAAAATCAATTAACAGTAAATAAATGAAAAGAGAAATATTAAAATCAATAGTACGATTCCCTAATATAAAAGGGAATAAATAAGTTATTAAATTAATATGAACTAAAATTTATCAAATAAAAGAACGAGGTTAATTTAACCTCAAATAATTTGAAATAATAAATAAAAATTTAGGATCCCCCCCCCCTCTGGGTGGGGGTTATCTCCAGCAGGTTCAAAATTAGTAAAAAATGAAGATCAAAGTATATCATTAATAAGAAAATTAAAAAATAATAAATTAAGAATACAAAATTATAATAATAATAATGATTATATTCATAATATATATAAATATAATAATAATAATTTAATGAATATAGTATTAAAAAATAATATAATTGGATCCCACCTTAATTAAGGTGGAATAAATAATAAGGTAATATATTAGTAAAATATTTTAATAGTAAAATTAAAGCAATTAATAATTATAATTATAAAAATATTAAATATTTAATAAGTAAACCAATATTTAAAGAAACTAAAAATAATTTAAATATAATAATATTTATATATAATAGTTATAATAAAAATCAAACTTTAGTTAATCAAATAATTTCATCAACACCTATAAATAATAATATATTATTAATACGTATGATTGATAATATTATAGGCTCCACCATTTTATGGTGGATTAGTTTATAAAGTAATGGTAATAAAGAAACTAAAAATAATTTAAATTCAATATTATCAAAATTATATAATAAAAATGTAACAATAGAACCAATTATATTAAAATATGATTATTTTAATAATGATATTTTTAGTAAAAATATTAGTAATAATATTAATGAATTTAATACTTATAAAAAAGAATATACAACTATATTAAATAATAATATTACATTATTAGATCGTATAAGTATAATGTTAAATACTAATAAATATAAATTATTAGCATTAAATATTTTAAATAATAATGTATTATCTAATTTAACTAATAATGCTAATAATTTAAATAATATTAAAGAATATTTAAATATTAATAATACTATTTGAAATTTATTAAATAATAAATATATTATTGGTCGATTCCCACCTTATAAAAGGTGGGAAAAGTTATTTTATGGATACAGTTTTAAATTTACAGGTAAATTAGCTAAATCTTTAAGTACAGCTCGTAAATTAAGATATATTAAATATAATGGACGATTATCCCTTTTATATAGGGATAATTATCAATATTCTTATAAGGTTCATTAAAACATAATACTTTAACAGCTAATAATTTAAATTTTAAATTAAATAGTTATAAATCAAATATATCAATATCTAATACTAATAATATTAATAAAAATGGTAAATTTAATGTTAAAATTCAATTAGGTCATTTATAAATATTATTTATTTTTACTCCAAGCCGGAAGGCTCTATTATAAAAACCCCCGTACCGACGGAGTTAAATTTAGATTTAACTATTCTCATCTTATAAATCTCCGCCACTGGAAAATAGTTTTAAATTAAAAGTTGGGTGGATGAATTTATTATAAGTAATAAAGTTTAATTTATAATATCATTAAAAAGATGATATAATTATCTATGGCCCCCCCCGTAGGGTGGGGGGGGGGGGATAATTTAAGATAAAAGATAAAGACTTTATAAAATTTCTCATAGATAAGAAATAAAAAATAAGAAGAGTATAATAATAATAACTCAAAAATCTATGATCAATTAAATATTTTATCTATATTTAATTAAGATCATAATAAAGAATAATAAAGTAATGCCTCAATTAGTACCATTTTATTTTATAAATCAATTAGTATATGGTTTATCATTTATATTAATTTTAATTATAATCTTTTCACATTATATTTTACCTAGAATATTATTTATCTTTTTATCACGTATTTTTATAACTAAATTATAAATACTTAAAAGATAATAATATTTTATATTTAAATATTATTTAATAAACATTTTATATTTAATAATAAAATGATACTTTTTTAAAAAGATTAATTAAAAATCAAAGTAATTAAAAAAGTAAATAATTAAAAAAGATATTAATTTTTAATATCTTAAAATAATAAAAAAGAAATGAACAATATAATTATAATGTCACCATTAGAACAATTTGAAATAAATAAATATATTTCATTAACATCATCATTTGTAGATATCTCATGATTAAGTATTACAAACTTTAGTGTATATACAATTATAGTATTTAGTATTATAATGGCATTACATACATTAAGTATTAATAATAATGGAATTATTCCATCAAAATGATCAATAAGTGTAGAATCAATGTATAGTACTATACAAAGTATGGTATATAATCAAATAGGAATATCAGGACAATATTATTTCCCATTAATTTACGTATTATTTGTATTCATATTAGTAAGTAATTTATTTAGTATGATTCCTTATAATTTTGCAATAATGTCACATTTAGTATTTACTGTTTCATTAAGTAGTATTATATGATTAGGTGTTACTATTTTAGGTTTCTATAACTTTAAATTAGAATACTTTGGATTATTTGTTCCTGCTGGTACTTCATTACCTTTAGTTCCTGTATTAGTTATAATTGAATTATTATCATATATAGCTCGTAGTATTAGTTTAGGATTAAGACTTGGATCAAATATTCTTGCTGGTCACTTATTATTAGTTATTTTAGGTGGTTTAATCTTTGATTTCATGTCATCAGGTGTATTATTCTTTATATTAGGATTTATACCTTTAGCCTTAGTTTTAGGATCCCCCCAACTATGGTGGGGTATATTCACTGGTATTATGTGTCTAGAATGTGCTATTGCTTTAATTCAAGCTTATGTATTCTGTATTTTAGCTTGTTCATATATTAAAGAAGCAATCTATTTACACTAATTTTAATATATTATTTATTATATTTATTATAATATAATATATTTTATTTAAATTATTTAACTATTCTAATTTTACCTATTTATCTATACTAGAATTTTATTAATTATATCTACCCACCCGGGCTGACCCCCCCCCCCAGGGGGGGGGTCTTAATTTATTATCAATATTATTTATGAGGTATCCTCCTCATCTTAAATTATTTAATTTTGTAATTTTATAAGTTATCTTTTTAAAAGATTTGTAATCTCAAAATACAAAATAGATCTCTTTATATTTACTTTACTATTTTATTTATTTATAAAATTATACTCTTAATTATAATAGAAAACTCTATTATATCTAGTAGATGTTAGAATATTATTATTATTTAATTTTTATGTCTGGAGGGAGGTAGAAAGGATTTTGAATTTAATTCATTAACTAATACTGTTATATTTATTTTAAATCTATATTATTATTTATAGATTACTATTTAATTATATTATATATCACTATATCGACCTTTTATAATAATGTTAAATATATACTGAGGATTAACTAATATTTTTTTAAGTAATTTAATTATAATATTAAAATTTAGAGTATTATAATTATGAGGGGGGGGGGAAGAATAGTTAAATTATTTTAATAATCTATATTAATGATTAAAATTATTATACAGCATATAATAATAAGAATGAAATCATAAGACAGAATAGTCCTGTTGCTTCAGCTAAAGCAAAACCTAAGATTGCGTATTGGAATAATTGTGATCTTAATTGAGGATTACGGCTTGTACCATTAATTAATGCAGCAAAAACTATTGCTATTCCTACTCCTGCTCCTGCTAAACCAATTGTTGCTATACCACTACCTATATATTTACCTGCTAATACTATATTGTTCATTTTAATAATTTATTATAACTCTAAATTTGAGTTCTTTTATTGTTTTAATTATATTACTTATATAAATTTATTTAATATTTTAATGTTCTTAAAAGGAATCGAACCAATGTAGCTAAAGCTTCAATTTAGTGCTTTACCACTAAGCTATAAGAACTTATAATTTTATATACCCAACAAAATGTTGGGTGGTGGGTAACCAGTTAAATTAACTTAAATATAAAATTTAAAAATATTAAATAATTAATGGGGGGGGGGATAGTCAATATTTATTAAAAGCCCGCAGCAGATTCCTCTACCACAACTATATTTCAACTTCTCACTTGTCAAATTTAGTACATAATTTATAAAGTAAAAATATAGATTATTAGAATAAATGATAGAAAATAATAATCTATAAGAAATTATAAACTTTAGTATGTAAATTATTCAAGCGAATGATGAGTGATTAGTACGCATAAGAGAATATTTCACCGTAATGTGCTTTATTACGTATTACTCACAATTCCTTTTTCACATATACGAGTTACAGTATATGATCCATATATTATATAAAGCTCTAAGAGCTTATGTGTTATACATTTTCTATCTATTGTTTGACATTGAAAATAATTTAATTAAAAATTATGGTCTTACTTGATTTTGTATGTATATTTGTATCACGTATATAGCCCATCCTATTAAGGTCATGATGACTTGTCTTAATCCTATTAATAAGGGTGTATAGACCTTATATTTTAATTATTAAAAAAAATATTTAATTAAGAAGGATTTTGTTCATTAATGGACTTAACCTAATACCTTACGGCATGAACTAAAGACAGCTATGTAACACTTGTTATATTAAAAATAATAAATACAAAGGATGGTAAGGTTCTCGCGGATTATCGAATTAAACTACATGATCCACTGTGTATAACTTATACCGTCTATTGTTTTGAGTTTATAGCTTGCGCTTATACTTCCCAGGCGGAATGTTTTCGTTTTCACTTCAAATTAAATTAATTTTTAACATTCATCGTTTACTGCTTAAACTATACGGGTTACTAATCCGTTTCGCTACTTAAGCTTTCGTTCCTCAATGTCAGTACTTTTTTGATATAGATCTTCATTTCTTAGTTGTCTCATAAGTATCACTATATTTAACCATTACTCTTATAATTCATATATCTTTTTTAAGTACTCTAGTCAAATAAATATATTAAAAATATATTTATTTTTTTTATGACCATTCTACTAACCCTTTAAGCCTATAATGTGCATTACTTGTTCTCGACGTATAACCGCTACTGCTGGCACGCCATTTAGTAAGAACTATTTCATAATATAATATCATTATTTTCTATTATGTTAAAGCTTTATATTTTATCATTTAAAATTTATTATTATTAAAATATTACTATTTTAATTTTATTTTTAGTCACATACCACCCTAAGGCGGTATATTAAATTTTTTTTCACTTTTTCAGATTGCTTGTTCAAGCTTTCGCTCATTGACAAATATTCCTTACTGCTGTATCTTAATTAAGATATTGACTGCTCTTTCATAGTCAACGTGATTGGACTTACACTAATAACCAACTTAATATCTTTGGCTAGGTTGTTCTATTAAACATCCTACTACCTAATATTCATAATAGCTTGACTATGTTCGATCTTTCATCTTTAAAGGTATTTAACCTCATAAATATTTTACTATTTATTTTCCTTACATAGTTCATATTACCATTATATACTCACGAGTACACCACTTTAATCCTTAACCTTTTTTGATTAATTCTCGTTTGATTCGCATGTATTATGCATCTGAATAGCAATCGCACTGAGCCAACATCAAACTCTTTCTATTTATTTTAACTTTTTCTATTACTTATAATAATTTTATATTTATTTATTTAACTTTTATCATAATATAGATCATTATCTTTAGTTTAATTTTATTTTGTTATTCAAAATTTAATTCATCTCCCCCCCCCCCACCTTTTATTAATAATTATATAATCTTAATATAATATAGGGGGGGGTAAAAAAAAAGGGAATGTATTTATTATTAAACTTAAATTAACCACCCTCTAATTAACACTATTTATTATTTGATAATCAATTAAAAAAAAATTTATCTAAATGGTAACAATTTTTTTATTATTATTTTTAATAGGACGATAATAATCCCTAATAGGGGATTATTATTATAAAAATTTTAAAGGTTTAATAGGTCGACTTAATTTTTAAGTCAATCAAAAAATTATATATAAAGGATTTATTTTTAATAGAAAAAATATAATATTATTATTTATTTCAATAGAAATAATGTTATTAGGTTTAACATTAAATATTTTAAACTCAGCATTCAATTTTGATGATGTTGATGGTTTAATTTATAGTTTAATCATAATAATAATAGCAGGAGCAGAAAGTGCAATAGGTCGAATCCAATTAGTTGGATTCGTAAAAAAAATGGTTTAAGTATATTAGTAAGTTATTATAGATTAAGAGGTCATATAAACATAGATAACGCTTAATGATATTTATAACAATCTTTTTACCAATATTAGGAAGTATATTATCAGGTTTATTATCACGTAGTATAGGTTCAAGATCATATACTATAAGTTGAATGACACCAAATCCAAAATGAAGTGGAATAATAGCAACTTCAACAATAGTAATAGCAGCATTATTTTCATATTATTTATATTTTGATGTAATAGTTTCCCATCTTTTTTGAAGATGGAAATAAAATTAAGTAAATAACAATATTTATACATTAAATATAAGTAAATGAATTTATGTAGAATACTTAGAAATAGATTGATCATTTATAATAGATGAATTAACTGTTTCAATGTTAATACCAGTATTAACTGTTTCATCATTAGTTCATATTTATGCATTAGGATATATGAGTCATGATCCTCATCAACCACGTTTCTTCTCAATATTATCAATGTTTACTGGATTTATGGTAGTATTAGTAACAGGTGATAATTATTTAGTAATGTTTGTTGGATGAGAATTTATTGGTGTAGCATCATATTTATTAATTTCATTCTGATTTACAAGATTACCAGCAATGAAATCAGCATTATCAGCATTCTTAATGAATAAATTTGGACGATTAATCCACCCTAAGAGGGTGTTGATTAATTATATATAATTTAAGGTGATACATTCTTAAGTGTAGGTCGATCATCTTTTTTAAGATGATCGATATAAAAAATAAAAGGATTAATGATTATTATATGAACTTTTGGATCATTAAATTATAATAGTATTTTTGCATTAAGTCAATATATAAATACTGATATTTTAAATTTAATTATGTTATGTTTTGTAATTGGTGCTTCCTTCCACCTTTTTAAAAGGTGGATTGAATTTATTTTAAGCAACATCTAAAAGTGCACAATTAGGATCCCCCCCATTTTGATGGGGGGATAAATTATCTCAGGATTACATACTTGATTATTATCTTCAATGGAAGGTCCTACTCCAGTATCAGCTTTATTACATGCTGCTTGTTTAGTATGTGCTGGTTCCCACTTATTTATTTAAGTGGTAATAAAATTATAAGGTATATATTTATTAATTAGATCATCATTTATATTAGAATATAGTCCAACTATATTATTAGTTTGTTTATGATTAGGAGGTTTAACTACAATTATAGCTGGTATTATAGCTATTGCTTCAAATGATATTAAAAAAATCATTGCATTATCTACTATGTCACAATTAGGTTTAATGGTTGTTGCTATTGGTTTATCAGCTTATAATTTAAGTTTATTCCATTTATTCTGTCATGCTATGTTTAAAGCATTATTATTTATGAGTGCTGGTAGTATTATACATAGTGTTATATCAGAATCACAAGATATAAGAACTTATGGAGGATTTATTCATTATTTACCTGTAACTTATATTTGTATATTAATAGCTTCATTATCATTAATGGCTTTCCCTGGTTTAACTGGTTATTATTCAAAAGATATTATCATTGAATCAACTTTAGGATCCCACTATTTTTTTAGTGGGTTGACATTTTTTATGGTGTTTATACAATCTCAGGTCGATATAACCCCTTTAAAGGGGTTATATCTTTTTATTTGGTTTTATTGTTTATTGATTATCATTAAGTTCAGCATTATTAACTACTATTTATAGTATGAAATTATTATATTTAGTATTCTATAATACTCCTAATGCTCCTAAATTTATTTATCATAATTTACATGAATCAAGTTGATTTATGTTAATTCCTATGATTATATTAAGTTTTGCTTCAATATTTATAGGTTATTTAACTCGTGATATCTATTTAGGATCCCCCCTCTATTTTAGAGGGTATTTAATTTGGTTTTGGTTCACCTTTTAATAGTTCCCCCCCTTTTTTAAAGGGGGATTAAAAATAGTATCTTTATTCATCCTAATAATTTATCAATTATTGAAACTGAATTATCAATTAACTTAACTTTAAAATTATTACCTTTAATTTTAACTATTTTAGGATCCCCCCCACTATTGTGGGGATCTTCATAGGTACTGTTTTAGTTTTAGTTATTTATGAATTTAAATATACTTGATTATTAATATATAATAATAATTTATTAAGAAATATTTATATATTCTTTAATAATAAATTTATGTTTGATCAAATTTTAAATAATATTATTTTAAGATCTAATTTAGCTTCCCACCCTTTTTTTAGAGGGTGTGATTTTACTTGCTATTAGTTTTAAATTAAATCAATTTGTAGATAAAGGAACATTACAAATAATTGGTCCTCGTGGTATTTATGATACTTTAAATATAGCTGTTTATAATATCATTAAATTATCTACAGGTTCATTATTACATTTCTCAATCTACTTATTATCAGGTATAATATTTATTTTATTATCAATATTCTTTAATCTACCTTTATTATTTATTTTCTTAATAATTTTAATTATTTAACTCCCCCCCCCTTTATCATAATTATATTTAGGGTGGAGTAGTTATTTTAATTTTTAATTTAATGATTTAATTTATTTATCATTTTTGATAAATATTTTTATAATATTTAGTCATATATTATACTAAATATGATAATTTCATTTAACTATTCTTATTTTAACTCCGCTTACCGGGGGAATATTATTATTATTTAATGTTATTTTAATAGCCCCCCGGCGAACTTTTATAAGTAAAGTATTTTAAATATAACTTATTAAACCCCCCCCCTATAAATCCCTTTGATAATAAGGGGGGGGGTAAAGGTAATTTATATTAGTGACGATTAAAGTAAATAAAAAAGTGGAGGTGTGTTGACTGGTTTAACAATTGGATTGCAAATCTAATATTATAGGTTCAAGTCCTATCTCCTCTTATATTTAATATAATTCAAGAAGTGTAAATAATAAAAAAAATAAAAAGTAATGATAAGTCAAAGAAAGAGATCATGAAAATAAAATAATATTAGGAATTAAAAATCTTATATTTTATAATATAAATTTTTTTTTTTATAAATCCAACTATTTTTAAGATAGTGGGATGAATAAATTCGAATGTAATAATCATCTAACCAAAAATGGTAAATAGTAAATTTAAACAATTTGTAACAAGATGATTATTTAGTACTAACTGTAAAGATATAGCAGTATTATATATGATATTTGCTATCTTCTCAGGTTTAATAGGTACAGGTCGGCCCCCTCTTTGGGGCCGCTAACCCCACCTCGGATTAAGTTTAATTATTAGATTAGAATTAGCAGGTCCTACACCACAAATATTACAAAATAATGGTCAAATATTTAATGTTGTAATCTCAGCTCATGCGATTTTCATGATATTTTTCTTAGTTATGCCAATGGCTGTAGGTTTCTTTGGTAACCCTTTAAATACTTTTATCAATTTTATTCTCACAAATCCCAAACCTTTAGTAAATTTAATCAATAACAATGATGTAATAAATAAATATAACAATTCAATAATGGATATTGAACATAATAATATTATAAATATCCCTCCTTTAGAAGATCCTTCAATTAATTATGATTATTTAAGACCTTATTTAGCAGGTTTAATTGAAGGTGATGGTACAATATGAGTAGGATCCCCCCCCTTAGGGGGGGGGTATCTCCTTAGGTACAGGAAAAAATATTAGTACAATACCTAAAGTTAATATAGTTTTTAATATAAAAGATAAACCTTTAGCAGAATATTTATTACAAATTACAAAATGTGGAACTTTAACTAAAAAGAGTTCAGGTAATTATATAATATGACAAATACAAAATTTTAGAGAAGTGTATCATATATTATCTTTAATTAATGGTTATATGAGAACCCCTAAACATGAAGCTTTAATAAGAGCTTTGGTTTGATATAATAATTATATTAATAAATATAAAAATATTGATCTTAATAGTAAATTAAAAAATTGAGAGTCAGTTAATCTACCACAATCTATTAATTTAATAAAGAATTTAGATGTATTTGAATTATTAAGTAGAGATACTTCACCTTTAAACAGTAATAGTTGATTAGCAGGTATTACAGATGCTAATGGTAATTTTAGTATTTCTTTATATAAAAAGAAAAGAATTAATTTATATTATAGATTAGAATTAAAACAAAATTATCATAGACCTTTGGATATCTCCCCCACCATAAACATGGTGGGGATCCTAAAATTAATATTAAAAATGATATAGAACTGTTAAATAGTATTATTAATAAAGGTGAAAGTTATTTAAATATAATGTCTTCTATTGCTTCATTTTTTAATACAAATTTATATTCAAGATCTCGTAATATAAAATTAAAAGATGAATATAAATTATATTCATCTTATATTGTTATGGTAACTAATAAAGAAGGCACCACCATCTATGATGGTGGTTATTAATTTAATTACCTTCTGCTAAATCTAGGTTTAAAATTAGTAAAACAATATTTTGATAAATATCCATTATTATCTTCTAAATATTTAGATTATAAAGATTGAGCATACATTGTTAAGATTATTGAATCTAAAGGTCAAACGTCTGAATCTTATAAATTAGCTGAACAAATCAGAACTAATTATAATAGTACTAGACATAAATTTAAGTGAGATCATTTAAAATTATTTAAAAAGTAAGTTGCCGTATTATATTCGTAAGATATAATATTATCACATTACTATATGCTGAAAACTCTTAAAGCTTTATCTAGTATATTATTAGAATATATTAAAATAGATAAAGATGTAACAATAGACAATCAGCAGGAAACAATATTTATATAATATTTATTATATAATGAGGATCCTCAGAGACTATATGTAATGAATCCCCCCCCCCCTTCGGTTGGGGGGGGGGCAGTGATGGGGGGGATTAAGAGATAGTCCAATATTATTAAGAAATTAATAATAAAACTGAACTATTTAGTACCATTAATGTTAGGATGTGCTGATATGAGTTTAGCAAGATTAAATAATATCAGCTTCTGATTATTAGTTCCTTCATTATTATTAGCTGTAGCTTCAACATTAGTTGAAACAGGTCCAGGAACAGGATGGACTGTATATCCTCCATTATCAGGAATACAATCACATTCAGGACCATCAGTTGATATGGTAATATTCTCATTACATATCTCAGGTATTTCATCATTATTAGGTGCTATAAACTTTATAGTAACAGTAATGAATATGAGAACTAATGGTATTACATATTCAAAATTAACATTATTTAGTTGAGCAATAGTAATAACAGCAGTGTTATTATTATTATCATTACCAGTGCTTGCTGCTAAACCTTATTATCTGGCAGCAATTTGTATAACTGTATGCTTAGAACCCTTAATTTATTATTTATTAATAAATAGGCAATCAGCAGGAAATTTATTTAGTTTGGACTTTATAAAGATCCTCAGAGACTATACGTTATCATTAATTATCGAAGTATTTAATACTTGGTATAGAATTTGAAATGATTATATTATTAAATATAAAATATTTAGTTTAACTAAAGATAATATTAATTTAGACTCCCAATCATAGATTGGGGGTTGGTATAAAGATTTAGAGTATATTAAAAGTATAAATAAATATAAAAATAATAAAATTACTACTAATAATTTATTTAGTTCTTATTTAGCAGGGTTAATTGAAGGTGATGGTTGTATTATAACACCCAAAACTTTAAGAAGTAAAAAAGGTAGATTAAATTATCCATCAATTCAAATAGCCTCCCCGGCCCTGGGGGGGACCGGAGCTTTTAATCTAAAAGATATCCCTTTAGCATTATTTATCCAAGATAGATTAGGTTCCCCCCACCATTTTAATGGTGGGGATAATTAATAAGGTCATGGTAGTGTAAGTAAAAAGAAAAACACAAATGCTTGTGTTTTAACTATTAATAATAAAGAAGGGTCCCCCCCTCTTTTAAGAGGGGGGGGTGGTTATAATTAAGGAATTTTAAAATTAACAAATTTAATTAATGGTTATATGAGAACACCAAAATATATAAAATTAGTAGAATTAATTATTTGATTAAATAAAAATTATAATTCTAATATAACAATATTATCACTTGATACTAGTTTAATTTCTAGTAATAGTTGATTATCTGGATTTATTGATGCTGATGGTTCATTTAATATTAGACATAGTCAAATTAATGATAGATTTACTACAAGAGTTTATATGAGATTAACACAATCTAAATTAGATTCCCCCCCCTTATAGGGGGTAATCCTAAATTTGATACTTGAGGAGTAAATAAATTTAGTTTTATGCAATCTATAGCTAATTTCTTACATACTGAAGTAAAATATATAGAAAGAAATAGAACTAAAAGATTTTCAAAAGAATATAAAATAACAACAAGCTCATTAAAAAGTAATTTGACTTTAATAAATTATTTAGATAATTATCCACTATTTTCAAGTAAATATTTAGATTATTTAGATTGAAAAGAAGTAGCATTATTATTTAATCCTAGATTTAAACATACTGAAGATAATATTAAACTAATAGTTAAAAATAAAAAGAATATGAATAATAATAGAAGTTATTTTAACTGAAATCATTTACAAAAATTTTATGCAATTAATTAGTAAGATATAGTCCCATCATATATGAAAGTATATGAGTATTTACCTTTTAATAATTTACTATACAAATTTATAAATAATACAGTAATTAATTGTATTTAACTAATCTTGTATAGTAGACTATTAATTGAAATAATTAGCTAATATCCCCCCTAAGGGGGGGTGTTAAGAATATTTTTAAAGTAACATTAATGCTAATTATTATGAGTTAACACTCGTAAATCAAGAGTAAGGGATTAACAATGTTACTTACTGATAGAAACTTTAATACAAGTTTCTTCGAAAGTGCAGCTGGAGGTGATCCTGTATTATATCAACATTTATTCTGGTTCTTCGGTCAATGATGGCCCTTAAATTTTATTTTTAATTTAAATTTATTGCAACAAACTATAAGCGAGGAGTTCGTTTTATATTTATTAGGTACTATTAACATAAGTTATATAATTTTATATACCGTTATAGTAAAAATCCTATTAATTTACGATAATTCGCAAGTAACCAACGCGCATAGCACGCAAGTAGGAACTTCAGAGGCCATACGTTTGTTAAACAAAAGCCACCACCTTATGGATGGTGGTAACTTTATTCATAATAAAAATTCTACTCCTAATATCCCAACTAAAAATAAAGCAGATCTAAGATTTAAACAATGATTAGCCGGATTAATAGATGGAGATGGTAGTTTTTTATTATCTAAAAAAGGTTATGCTAGTTTAGAAATAACAATGGATATTAGAGATGAGTATGCTTTACAATCTATAAAAAATGTCTATGGAGGTTCAATTAAATTAAGATCAGGTGTTAGTGCTTTAAGATATAGACTACATCATAAAGTAGGATCCCCCCCCTATAAAAAAGGGGGGGGGGGATATTAAGGTTTACTAACTTTAATTAATGATGTTAACGGTGAAATAAGAAACCCTAATAGATTGATACAATTAAATGCTATTTGTGTTAAATATGATATAACATTAAAATTACCTGATAAGTTGACTTGAAATAATGGTTGATTAGCAGGTTTTTTTGATGCTGATGGTACAATAACTATCAATAGTACAAATTGACAATTATCAATTTCTGCAGGTCAAAAGACCACCCATCATTTATGATGGGTGGGAGTACTTATGATATATTAACACCTTTAGTTGAACTGTATGGAGGTTATATTTATGTAGATAGAGGAGGATATGGATCATTTAAGTGATATGTAACTAAAAAAGAAGATATACTTAAATTGATTGAATATTTTAAAAAATATCCTTCTAGATCAGCTTCCCCCCAACCAAAGATTGGGGAGGGGTAGAATATAAGTTAAAAAGAATAGATTGCATTTAGTACCTAAAATTTATGAATTAAAAACTTCCCCACCACTTTTAAGTGGTGGGGAGTAGTTCACAATGAAAGCTCATTTAGTATCTGAAGATACTTTATTAGCTAAAAGTTGAAAGATTATTATAAAAAAATGGGAAAATTATGAATAATAATGTTTAAAGATATGGTCCATTCATTTAATAAAATAATAAACTTAGGATAAATCTTATAGGTAATTTATTAAGTGAAGCATCCAGAGGTTTATATTTTAATTATACCTGGTTTTGGTATAGTTTCACATATAATTAGTGTATATGCTAAAAAACCTATATTTGGTAAATTAGGTATGGTATATGCTATGGCAAGTATTGGATTCTTAGGATTCTGTGTATGAAGCCACCATATGTATGTAGTAGGATTAGATACAGATACTAACAGCTCAAAAGTGTCGTTAAATATGGTAACATATTTATTATTATTAAACTATATGCTGGAAACTTTATATAAGATTAAAGTCCACTTATTAATTATAATATTGTATTATTTAATAATGTTATATTTACAAAATATAAGTACAATATTTTATAATATTATAATTTATATTTACAATATAAGTTTATATAAACAGAATAATATTATATTCTGTTGACAAGTCGGAAAAATCTTTAATCTTTTAATAGATTTATTTAAATCCCCCCCTATAAAAAAGGGGGGGGTGGGTCGTAGTTTAAATTTTATTTAATACTTAATACATTAAATCTATTTAATAAACAATCAGCAGGTAATTTTATTTTAGTTAAATATATTGAGAATGATAAACTTACTATATTGAAAGATAATGAGATAAATAAATCTAAAATCTCCACTGATAATGAAAATATTAAAATTTCTGAACATTTACCTTTATATTATAAAAATAATATTAATGATTCTAGTAAAAGTCTTTTACTTGATGATAATTTATTTGGTTATTATTTAGCTGGTTTAATTGAAGGTGATGGTTATATTGGTCGTAAAGAAATTTCTATAGCTTTTCATATTAAAGATATTAAAAATGCTTCCCATATTCAAAAATATGGGTATAAGCTTATTGATTAAAAAAAAGAATTGGGTATGGTAAAGTTTTACCATATTCAAATACTAATAATGCTATAAGATTATGTTTTTATTCTAAAGATGCTAGAAAAAGAACCCCCCCCCAACCAGGGGGGGGTCTGTCTAGAGTTTTTGAATTAATAAATGGTAAATTTGTAGGATCCCCCCCACTTTCAAGAGATGGTGGGATAATTTACAAAAGGAATGTATAAATTGAATAATTTAATTAAGTATGGTTATGATAAAGAATTTAATATTAATATTAAACCTTTAACTATATTTAATTTATGAGATAATCCTTGATTTACTGGTTTTGTAGATGCAGATGGTTCATTTGGTATTGATATTAGTAAATCTAAAACCCATAAATTAAAATTAAATGTAAAAATTCATTTAAGAATAAAACAAAAATATCAACATAATTTAACTATAATAAAAGATTGTTTTGGAGGAAATTTAAATTTAATAAATAAAGATAAAGAAATAAAAATTTATCAATATTCTACTACTAATTTTAAGGTTACCCCCCAACTTATGGTTGGGGGGATTTAACAAGTATTTAAAAATATAATATTATATTTTAATAAATATCCACCTTTAAATAATAGTAAATATAATCATTATCTAAAAGTACGTAAAGTTTATTTATTAATTCAAAATAAAGAACATTTAACTAAAAGTGGTATGGATAAAATTATATCCATCAAAAAGAACCTCAGAGACTAATACGTTAATATCCTATAAGTAAAAATTATGAAGAATTATAAATTCTCATTCCAACTGATAGTAATTATGACCCCCCCCTAAAAAGGGGGGGTATCATAGGGATTAAATTTTTATAATAGTATCTAAGTTTAAGTTAGAGAATTAAAGATAAATAAATCATTAATTTCTAATAAAAATTTTATTAATTTAATTATTAATAAATCCTTATATAATTAATTTTAATTAATTATATTAAAATTGTAATTATAAATTATTAACAAAAATAATAATAAATAATTATTTATAGGATAAAGATATAGTCCATAATAAAAAATTAACAATAATATTAATATAAGTTTACTAGATAAAGAATATAAAAATATTAATAATAAAAGGTTGGTTAAAATGATAAGATAAACCAATAAATAAAATATCCTTTATTTAACATAAAAAGGTAACTTATACTTGTTAATAAAATTAATTATTAAGACTAGAGCATACTTTACAGCAGCAACAATGATAATTGCTATACCAACTGGAGTAAAAATCTTCTCTTGATTGGCAACTTTATATGGAGGATCATTAAGATTTACAACTCCATTCTTATATACATTAGGATTCATATTCTTATTCACAATAGGTGGTGTTACAGGTGTAGCATTAGCTAATGCAAGTTTAGATATTGCATTCCATGATACATTTTGAATATACTTTGCTATAACAACAAGATTCTTATTAAAAAATATTAGGTTAATTAGTACAAATGTAAATTCGGATGAATATATAAAAAAATTTTGAGTTGGTTTAATGGATGGAGATGGTAGTATTCAGGTAAATCATTGAAGAAAAAAATCATTGCAATATAGATTAGTAATAAAATTAAAAAATCTCAAATCAAATTATAATATGTTAATAAGAATAGCTAAAGTAATAGGAGGATCAGTAAGAAGAGTTAAAGATGATGTAATATGAGTAGTTAATAAAAAAGAAGATATAATCCAAATAATAAAGATATTTGACAAATATCCTCCTTTAACTTCAAAAAAATTATGTCAACTTGCTTTCTTAAAATCTTGTTTAGAAAATACTTCAGTAAAAGATTACCTTAATAGTAGAGATTTAAAATATAAAGAGCAATCTAATATTGTAAATTCTCAATTTAATGTGCCAATTTATTTTAAAGAATGACTATCTGGATTTATAGAGGCCGAGGGTTGTTTTTCTATAAGAATTTCAAAAAATCATTCTTTTTCAATAGGACAAAATGATGACCAATATTTAATTGAAGCCATCAAACAATACTTTGGAGCAATTAATAAGGTTAGAAATCCTTATAGAAATTTCTACTTTGTGGAAATTTATAGAAAAGAAGTTATAAAAAAAATAATTTTACATTGTACTAATTATCCTTTATTAGGTGAAAAAAAAGAATCTTTGCAAAAATTTAGTAAAGAATTCAATAAAAAGTAAGTGTCATGTGGTCATGTTACTATGAAAAGATTCATACACTTTTCGGTATTTATATGCTAACGGTGGAAATCTTATATGATTGTCTAAAATGCGGACAACGTATAATGTATAAGACAATACCGTGGAAACCAAAACAAATTAAATTTGTTAGTAGGATCCGTAGAGACTATACGTAACAGTTGAAAATTTATTAAATTAAATTAGTAGATAAAATATAGTCCAATCCACCGCGTGAGCGGTGTTGTATGTTTTAATAAAAATAAACTAAATATGACATATTATGTAGTAGCTCAAAAGGAAGCGGGCCAGTGTTTAATAGTATTATTATTATTCATTGCAATTGACTATATGCTGGGAACTATGTTATTATATAATTATTTACAATATAAATCATATAATTTAAGAAACTATCGAAATGTAAATGGAGGTAAAAATACCTTATTATATTGTCAAAATAATAATTATATTTGTTATAAAAAACAGAATATACAATCAGCAGAAAACTGTAATATATTTAATAATAAATATTATAATAATACAATAATATTTAATAAATTTATTAAATATAAAGGATTCTCAGAGACTATACGTCAATTATCTAATTTAACAATTTTAAATAATAAACTATCAATATTAAATGATGATAAATTTTATAATTGATTAGCAGGAATATTAGATGGAGATGGTAATTTTGATGTAAGAAAATTGAATAATAAATTGGTATTAAAAGCAATAAGAATAAAATTGCATGTTAGAGATATTAAAATATTAAATATTATTCAAAATAAATTACATGTTGGAAGAATTAAATTAGATAAAAATAAACCATATTGTACATATATTATTTCAACTAAAGAAGATATGAGAATTATTATAAATAATTTAAATGGTTTAATAAGATTAAAAGTAGATAATTTTAAAAAATCATGTGATTATTTTAATATAAATTTTATAGAAGCTGATTATAATATTAAAGAATATGATCCATATTTTTCAGGATTAATAGATACAGATGGTTCAATAGTATTTAATTGATTAAATAATAGAATAGAATGTAATTTAGAATTAAAATATAATAAGTATACTTCTAAATTATGTTTAGATAATGTTATTCCTAATTGTAAACCTTATATTATAAAACGTACTTCTACATTAAAAAATTATAATAAAATTAATCAATCTATAGGGTTTAAATTTCAAAATGTTAATCATATGATACATATTTATAATTATTTTATGAAAAATAGGACCCCACCCTTTATAAAGGGTGGATCACCATAGATTATATTCTGATTTTAAATTTTATAGAGCAACTAAAATTAAACAATTTTTAGATATTAGACATTATAGGTATTATGATTTTAATAGTTTAGAATATAAAATATATTCTAATTATTTATTAAATTGAATAAAACATAATAATTCTAATTGAACAAAAGTTAAATTTATTAAAAATTTAAATCCATCATCTATTAATGATTAGATAAAGAGATAGTCCACAAATGCACTTCCATTATGTATTAAGTTTAGGTGCAGTATTCTCATTATTTGCAGGATATTACTTCTGAAGCCCTAAAGTATTAGGACGATCCAACTTTTGAGTTGGATTGTTAAATTTTAAAATGGATTATATTATAACGAAAGATTAGGTCAAATTCAATTTATAACATTATTTATTGGTGCTAATTTAACATTTATGCCTTTACATTTCTTAGGTTTAAATGGTATGCCACGTAGAATACCTAATTATCCAGATGCTTATTATGGTTGAAACTTAATTGCTAGTTTTGGATCATTAATTTCATTAATGTCATTAGTATTATTCTTCTATGTTATTTATAACCAATTAGTTCATGGTTTAGAAAATAAAAACACAGTTGCTGTAGCTAATATTTATGAACCAGATTTCTTAGAATCAAATTTAATATTTACTAATGAAAATAATAGTATGAAAGCTACTTCAATTGAATGAATTACTTCAACTCCTCCAGCTTTACATACATTCAGTAGTCCAGCTTTACAATCATAATTAATTTACTTACTTTTGATTGTTTTTATTTATGCCTATGGCATAAATAAACTTATTTAACCCTCTTTTGACTTAAATTATAATATCATTATTTGATTTTTAATTTCTCTTTCGAGAGTGGATTATTTTTATTCAATTTATTACCCCCCCCCAACCTTAGGTTGGGGGGGGGGGGGACTTTGAATTATTTATCTTTCCCACCTATGATTGGGATTATATTTTAACTATTCTCATAATATATTTACTAAATTAATATTATTTATTATTGATAATATTATATTATTATATATAATAGTTCTATAAGTAATTAGAATTATATTATAATAATAATTATCCAACTCCGCCCAGAGGGTGGGTGGGCTATAATAATATAATATTATAGAGGGTATAATTTATTAAGTTCTTATAGTTTAGAGGTAAAACATCGCACTGTTAATGCTAGGTCATTGGTTCAATTCCAATTAAGAACGTAAGATCAAAACTTCTTATAAAATTATATACCCCAATCAAAGATTGGGGGGGGGATATAATAAAGAAAATATGAAGTTAATAAAATCTTAAAGTAAAAAGTTTAATAAATTTATAAATTATTAATAAGATTTTTACAACAATAATAAAATATTATTGTGAATCAATAACCATAAAATAAATATGGTAATATAGATTTAAATATAAAATAGAAGAATAAAAATAAATATACGTCTTTATTATATAATAATATAAAAAGATAATTATCCTGAATATAATAATTAGTAAATAATAAAACTACCCCACCTTAGGTGAAGTTAAATTTCTATCGTAAAAAGATGGTAATATAATTTAGGTAAAAATAAATAAAAATGTGATTAATAGAATTAATAAATACTCATTTCCAAATGAATAATACTATTATTATTTTATTTGAATTTTTAAGTATATTATCAGCATCCTCCTATTTATTTAGGAGATGGTGGATAAAAATAAGCAATTTGTGTAATAATAAGTAGAAATGCTATAGTATCAATAATATATTTAATATTATTATATATTAATGTAAGTATCTATTTATATTTTACAGGACGCCAACCTTTAAAGTAGGGTTGGTTAAATAAAAAATAGGATTAGGTGTAATAGGACGATTAATCACTCCATAGGGGAGTGATTAATTAAATATTAAAAATAAAGGATTATTATATATATTAGTTTATGTAGGTGCTATAGCAATATTATTCTTATTTATATTATCATTAATAAATATAAAAATATCAGAATTATCAAAAATATCAAATAAACAAGATATTTTATTAATTACTATAACATTAATAACATTAATGTTTGTATTAATTTATGCTAATTTAGATAATATAAATAATTTAGTTCAATCAATTTGTTTTGATTCATTAAATGGAATAGAACGATAACCAGTTTAACTGGTTATTATTTTATTCTTACTTATTAGATATAAATGAATTAAATAATATAGAAGTATTTAATGTTTTAAATATTAATTGAAATGATCTTTCATCATATTCAGAATTAAAAATATTAGGTGAATTATTATATACTGAATATTCAATAACTATGATTATTATAGGTTTCATCTTATTATTAGCTCGATTCACCCCTTCTAAAGGGAGGTGTGAATTAAATTTATAATGCAATAATAGGTGTAATAATAATAACTAAATAAATATTAGCCCCGCCCTTGGGCGGAGTTAATAAATTAATAATAAATAGATACCGTATTTAAATAAAATAACGGATAAGTATATAAATTATTAAAATAATAATTACAATACTTAAAATTAATAATAAAAATGAATAAAAGGCCCCCCCCCTAAGGAGTGAATCTCACCCAGAATTAATCCTGACGTATCAACCCAAAGGTTTTATGTGGGGGGGGAGGGTATAGGATATTTTTCTTAATAAAAATTTTTATTAATTAATAAAAGAAAAGACAATGATATTAGATATTATAGAAATTTTAATATTTTTAGTATGTGTATTATTTAGTGTAGCATATTTAACAGTAGCCGAAAGAAAGACATTAGGTTATTTACAACGTAGATTAGGGCCAAATGCAATAGGATGATATGGTTTACTTCAAGCTTTTGCAGATGCAGTAAAATTATTAATTAAAGAGATAATTTTACCAAAAGAATCAAATAAATATATATTAATTATAAGTCCATTAATAACTTTAATAACAGCTTTAATAGGTTGAGTAGTAATACCATTAGGACCAGCTATAACATTAGGTGATATGGAAAATGGATCCATCTCTTAGTAGATGGAAAATAATTATAGGAATTTTATTTTCATTAGCAATAGGTAGTTTAGGAGTATTTGGTGTACTATTATCAGGTTGAAGTTCAAATAGTAAATATTCATTTATGGGTTCAATTAGATCAACAGCACAATTAATAAGTTATGAATTAGTATTAACTACAATTTATATAATTTGTATAATGTTTGTAAGTACATTAAATATAACAACATATATAGAAACACAACGTATAATATGATTATTTATACCATTATTCCCATTATTTATGATATTCTTTATAAGTACTATAGCTGAAACTAATAGACCTCCATTTGATCTTGTTGAAGCTGAAAGTGAATTAGTTGCTGGATTCTTTACTGAATATTCAGGTAGTCCTTTTGTTTTCTTCTTCTTAGCTGAATATAGTAATTTAATATTAATGTGTGCTAGTACTACAATATTATTTTTAGGTGGTTATTTAAATTTTGAATGAATTAATAATATTATTTTATATCCATTTAATTTTATACAATATTCATTTATTTATAATTTTATTGAAGGTAGTTTATATGGTATAGCTTTAGCTATTAAATTAATAATATTAATGTTTACATTTATTTGAGTATCCCACCCTTTTTTAGGGTGGGATATTTTATCTTGTAAGAGCTTCATTCCCAAGATTCTCCCCCCCTTTTTTAGGGGTGGATGATTACCTAAAAATTCACTTATGATAATTTAATTAATTTATGTTGATTAAGATTTTTACCTTTATTATTTGCATTTGCTATATTAATACCTTGTATTTTATATATCTTTAATGCATTCTCATTTATTTAATATTTAAATTTATTTAAATATTTAATATTTAATATTTATAACTATTCTCCATATAATAATTACTTATTATAATTTCTATAATAATAACTATTAACCCTCCCTACCAAATTTTAATTATTAAATAATTAAAATTATTAAATAATATAAGTAATAGAGCGGGTATAAGTTAATTGGTAGACTCAATGATTTCCAATCATAAAGTATCTGTTCAAGTCAGATTATCCGTAAATAAATAAGAAAGAGAATAAAAAAATAAATGAGTTTAATAATAAATAATAGTTTAATATTTAATGATGTACCTAAACCATGAGGAATGTTTTTCCAAGATTCAGCTACAGCTATAGCAGAAGGTATAATAGAAGTACATGATACAATAATGTTTTATATGATAATAGTATTAACATTAGTTACATATATTTTATATAGTATAGTAACAACATTTAGTAAAAATCCAATATCATATAAATATATGATACATGGAACAACTTTAGAGGTAGTATGAACAATATTCCCAGCAGTAATATTAATATTAATTGCTTTACCATCATTTGTATTATTATATTTAAGTGATGAAGTAATAGATCCAGCAATGACAGTTAAAGCAATAGGATATCAATGATATTGAGTATATGAATATTCAGATTTTATTAATGAAAGTGGTGAAACAATTCAATTAGAATCATATATTATACCAGATGAATTATTAGAAGAAGGACAATTACATGCTTTAGATGTTGATAATAGATTAGTATTACCAATTGATACACATATTCGTATAGTTGTAACAGCTAATGATGTAATTCATGATTTCTTTGTACCTTCATTAGGAATAAAAATTGATGCTTGTCCTGGAAGATTAAATCAATTAAGTGCTATAATTCAAAGAGAAGGAGTATTCTATGGACAATGTAGTGAATTATGTGGTACTGCTCATGCTTATATGCCTATTGTAATAGAAGCAGTAACATTACCTAAATATTTAGAATGATTAAATGAACAAGAATAATCAGATTATAAATATTTATTATTTATATAAAATAATTAACTATTCCTCCCCCCCCCCCCCCCAATCATAGATTGGGGGTTATAAATTAGTGTATAATCATTTATTATTTTATTAAGTAGTATAAAATACTATATTAGATTTAGGTGATAATTATTTAATATGCTAACATTATGTTAATAAGGTGACAAAGATATTAGATTTTAATATGAACTTTATTAGAATATTTATACTTAGAAATTATATATTATTTTAATTATAAAAGATTAGTCATAGTATTTATCAATAAAATAAGTATTAGAATTTATCTTCTCATTAACTTATAATTAATAGTATAAATAATATTATTAATTATAATTATAATAATTATATTGTGAGTAGTATCCCCCCCTCAACCTTTGGGTTGGGGGAGGAATAGTTAAATTATTATAAGTTATTATAGTAGTTAACTACTACAATAAGAGTTAAATTACTATCATTAATTATTATAATTAACAATAATAGTTAAATTACTAAGATTAATTGTTGTTGTAAACAATAATAGTTAAATTACTAAGATTATTATTTTGTGTATAAATCCCTATTTATAATTATAGCCCCCCCCCAATCTTTGATTGGGGGGGGGTAATAAATTACTATCTAATGATTTATTAGCTAATAAAGGATACTTAAATAGTATATAAGAGTTAGATGATTTAAATATTATTAATTTAGTAACATTATGTTGGGGAGAGCCTTATTATAATCTCTATACTTAGAAATAGTATGAGGTTTTAATTGTAAAGCTTTAGCCATATAATTCATTGATACAAAAGTATTATAGTAAATAAGTTTATCGTCAATCTTAATATAAACTCATACACTGTATAATTGAGTATTTAAATTAGTAGCTTTAGCTAATAGTTTAAAAGGAACATAAGGATTTAAGGCAAATAGCGGTTTAAAGTTACTGATATCCTGATCAAGAATATTATTATTATTTAGTACTTCACCAATAATCTGGTCATTAGTAAAATACCTGTTCCTATTCATAGTAGCTTTAATATCATTAATATAGTTTAATCCTTTCTCAATATTATCGTACCCCGTTAGTTTAATTTCCAATAATCTAATTCATAATTGGAAATCAGTATTTTTACGAGAGTATCATTTTAATGATGATAAATAAGGAATTAAAATATAATAAATATAATTAGTAGCTCTATAATATAATGTTAATAACCCTATTCTATCATTACTTGTATTAACGTATAACGTATTAGTAGGTTTAATATTATAAATATTAGGTAAATTATTTAATTTATGAGCAATCGCGGTAATGATGCTATTCCTATCTATTCTTTGTGATATTTCAAAAGATGGTTTGTTATTAATAAATTGAAATGACCCTTCAGCTTCAATAAACCCAATTAATCATTGATCAGAAAGGTCTCTTTAATTACATAATCTATCTAATTCATGAATAAATTCAGGTTTAATTTTAAATAATTC